CGACATTTGCACATTTAGATGCTACTACCGTACTATCAAGAGGATTAGCTGCCAAAGGTATTTATCCAGCAGTCGATCCTTTAGATTCAACGTCAACTATGTTACAACCTCGGATCGTTGGCGAGGAACATTATGAAACTGCTCAAAGAGTTAAGGAAACTTTACAACGTTACAAAGAACTTCAGGACATTATAGCTATCCTGGGGTTGGACGAATTATCCGAAGAAGATCGTTTAACTGTAGCAAGAGCACGAAAAATTGAACGCTTCTTATCACAACCCTTCTTTGTGGCAGAAGTCTTTACTGGTTCTCCAGGGAAATATGTTGGTCTCGCCGAAACAATTAGGGGGTTTCGATTGATCCTTTCTGGGGAATTAGACAGTCTTCCCGAGCAGGCCTTTTATTTGGTAGGTAACATCGACGAAGCTACCGCGAAAGCTATGAACTTAGAAGGGGAGAGCAAATTGAAGAAATGACCTTAAATCTTTGTGTACTGACCCCTAATCGAATTATTTTGGATTCAGAAGTGAAAGAAATCATTTTATCTACTAATAGTGGACAAATTGGCGTATTACCAAACCACGCCCCTATTGCCACAGCGGTAGATATAGGTCTTTTGAGAATACGTCTCAACGACCAATGGTTAACGGTAGCCTTGATGGGTGGTTTCGCTAGAATAAGTAATAATGAGATCACCATTTTAGGTAATGATGCGGAGATGAGTACTGACATTGATCCGCAAGAGGCTCAACAAGCTCTTGAAATAGCTGAAGCTAACTTGAGTGGAGCTCAGGGAAAGAGACAAGCAATTGAGGCGAATCTAGCTCTCAGACGAGCTCGGACACGAGTAGAGGCTGTTAATGTTATTTCCTACTAGTAAAAAAAACACACATAAAAATAAGAAAAAGAAGTTCTTTAGAGGTTCTTTATTATATACCATATTTTGATTCTGCCAATTGAATACAATCAATTCTAGATGATACAACAAAAAAAAGAAGATGGCTAGAAAAACTTATTAGATACCAGAGTTGATGGTATCTAATAAGTTCTACCTACTATTGGATTTGAACCAATGACTTCCGCCGTATGAAAGCAATACTCTAACCACTGAGTTAAGTAGGTTATTCATCATCACAAAAAAGGACCCATCGCCTCGGGGATTATAGGTGGAATATTTTTTCTACGCAATACCAATCCATTAACAGTAAGCGGATTAAAGAACTCTCATGTGGGATCCGATCTTGACAAGAAATTCTCTATATGTTAAGATGTCTATGACAAGGGCTATAGCTCAGTTAGGTAGAGCACCTCGTTTACACGTGCGCCAATGCTTTTCAAAGGGGCCCATTATGCAATGAACATAATTGATCTTATTGAGAAATCGATGTCTTACTCCATAGATTCGAAGGAACAAGAGAACAATAGCCTGACAAATATTTGATTTGGTCCGATTCGAGTGCGAATTCAGGTGCCAAATGAAATAGAACCTGCCATTGATTTGCTAATTGATAAGGTAAATACCAGCCCATTCAATGCTAGGCATAATGAGTATAAGGGACTCAAAAGAACCTCTTTTTATCCTATGAACTTTAAGGTGTATGAAGTCTCATATTTGACTCTTGTAGCGGAGCGATAGAGATTCCATTTAACTTAGGTTAATCTAGGCCAGAGGCAGACCTAAGTCAAGGTAACCCCTCTTTGAAACACTTTGGTATTGTTCCTAGATCAGAATACAAATCATGAATCACAGAACACATGGAGCCATCTTATTATCTTCCTGTAAAAAAGAAAAAATATGGTGGACTAACTGATCTTTATATTAATCAGTTGATGAAAGAGCCCAATGCAAGAAAATGCATGTTGGGTCTTTGAAACCGTTCGTATCATTTCGATAATAATTAGTTTGATCTGTTTTACCGAGAAGGTCTACGGTTCGAGTCCGTATAGCCCTAACACATTCCACTTTTTTTTTGTTTTGATTGAAAAAAAAGTGGAAATGGATTAAGAATTAAATTAATGCATTTTATATTTATATTTTTATAATATAAAATGAACTAGAAAAATATAGTTATACTAATACGATTTCTTACGCTATAATTAGTCTTATTTATTAGTATTCTAATTATACTATTTTTTTGTATTTAATTGAATTACTTTTTAAAAAGAGAAACCGAGATAAAGGATAAAGTAAGAGAGTTTTCTTTGGGTGGGAACATCCTATATCGATACCATATCTAAATGGAATAAAAAAAAATGGTAAGTGGGGTTCCATTGTATGAAAATAAGGCATGCACCATGGTAAACAAACTCTAAACGCAAACAAACTCTAAACTATGTAGTTTTATTTGATCAAATAAAATTCCCTTTTCCTTTAAGAAGTTCTGGATGAATTTACAATTGAAATTCAAATCGAATAATTCAACCTATATTAATAGGAGTCCATTTATGTTTCTGCTTCACGAATATGATATTTTCTGGGCATTTCTAATAATATCGGGTG